TTTTTTTTTATTTTATATAAAAATTATTAAAAACGGTTTTGTCAGATTAAATTAAATTAAAAATGCCTTTTTTATATAATATATTTATATATATATATATATTTATATATTAAATATTTAATTAATTAATATAATTATATATATATATAAATTATTAATTAATAATAAATATATTAATTAATTAATTTTTTTCTTAAATTAATAATAATTATCTTAATATATTGTAATTTAATTAGATTAATATCTGATTTATAATTAAATTAATTTTTAATATGAATATTATAAGAAAAAAAATAAGAGAAATATTAAAAATTTATTAATGTTTATTAAATATTTAATATAAAAAAAAAAAAAAAAAAATCTATGCGAAAAATACTACAAATAAATAAATTATTTATGTTTTAAAAATTTTATTATGAATTTATTTTACATATAAATTTTAGTATAAAATTTTAATTATTTTAATAATAATTAATTATTTAAGTAGTAATTAATATTAAAAATTTAAGAAATTAAGATTTAGTAATATAAAAATTAATAACTAATTTTGTGCCAGCAGTTGCGGTTATACAAAAATTAAATTAAATTATTTCAGTTTATAATTAATAAATTTAAATTTAAATTAAATATTAAATTATTAAGTGAAATTTTAATTTAATTAAATTTTATTTTTAAATTATGAATTAATAAATTTTAATATAAACTAGGATTAGATACCCTATTATTAAAAATTTAATTTATAATACTAAAATAGTAAATAAATATATATTGAAACTTGAATAAAATGGCGGTATTTTAGTTCATTTAGAGGAATCTGTCTAATAATTGATAATCCACGAATAAATTTACTTAATTTTAAATTTTGTATATCATTGTTAAAAAAATATTTTAAAATAAGAATAATATTTTAAAATTTTAATATAAAATTAATTCAGATCAAGATGCAGATTATAATTAAGAATATGATGGATTACAATAAATATATTTAAATGAATAATATTATTGTAAAATATATTTAAAAGTGGATTTAAATGTAATTTTAATTAATTTATTAAAATGATTAAAAATTAAAATATGTACATATTGCCCGTCACTTTCATTTAAAAATTGAAATAAGTCGTAACAAAGTAGAGGTACTGGAAAGTGTTTCTAGAAAGGACAAATTAGAGCTTGTTAAAGTATTTCATTTACATTGAAAAGAAATTAAAATTTAATTAATTTGAGGGGGAAAAATTAATAAAAATTATAATTAATAAAAAAAATTTTATTAAAAAAAAAATATTTAATGGGGGTTAAAGTATTTTTAATAGAATAAAATTAAAAAATTTATAGTTAAATAGTATTGTAAAAGAAATTTGAAATAAAAAATAATTTAGTTAAAAGTAAATTTAAATTATTGTATCTTGTGTATCAGAGTTTATTAAATAAAATTTATTATTTAAAAAAATCTCGAATTTAAAAGAGTTAATTAATTAAAAAAGTTAATGTTGAATAATTATTTTAAATAATTAATTAGAAATGAAATGTTAATCGTTTTTAAATATATCTAGTTTTTTTAGAAAAAAATTTAATTTTAAATTTAAATAATTTTATAATTGATTAATTAATTATAAAAATTTAAAATTTTATATATTAAGGGATAAGCTTTAAATTAAATAATTATAATTATATTTAATTAAATTAAAATTTTTAAAATTTATATTGTTTAAAAATTATAATTTATTATAAAAAATTTTAATTTAAATAAAATTTAAATTAAAATTTAATTTTTTATAAAAAAAAATTTTTTAATTGTAAAAAATTAGAAAATATGATAAAATTAGTATAATATAATTAAAAATAATAAATTTATTTAAAAATAAATTAAAGGAATTCGGCAAAAATTTATATTCACTTGTTTATCAAAAACATGTCTTTTTGAATAATAATTTAAAGTCTAATCTGCCCACTGATTGATATTAAAGGGCTGCAGTATATTGACTGTACAAAGGTAGCATAATCATTAGTCTTTTAATTGAAGACTTGTATGAAAGATTTGATGAAATATAAACTGTCTCTATTATATTTATAGAAATTAATTTTTTAGTTAAAAAGCTAAAATTAAATTAAAAGACGAGAAGACCCTATAGAGTTTTATAATTAATTTAATTATAATTAAATATATAAATATTTATTAAAATTAAATTAATTATTATATTGGGGTGATAGTAAAATTAAAATAACTTTTATTAAAAATAAAACATTAATAGGTGAATAAATGATCCATTAATTAGTGATTAAAAGAAAAAATTACCTTAGGGATAACAGCGTAATATTTTTTTTTAGTAGAAATAAAAAAAAAAGTTTGCGACCTCGATGTTGGATTAAGATAAAATTTAAATGCAAAAGTTTAAAATTTTGATCTGTTCGATCATTAAAATCTTACATGATCTGAGTTCAAACCGGTGTAAGCCAGGTTGGTTTCTATCTTTAATTAATTATAATATTTTAGTACGAAAGGATCAAATATTAAAAATAATTTTAATATTTAGAAGAATATTATTAATAATAATATAACTATTTTGGCAGAAAAATTGTAATGGTTTTAGAAGTCATATATATATATATATATATTATATAAATAGTATATGATATATATGGATTTATTAAATATTATAATTGGAATATTAATTTTAATTATTGGTGTATTAATTGGAGTAGCTTTTTTAACATTATTAGAACGGAAAGTTTTAGGATATATTCAAATTCGGAAAGGTCCTAATAAGATAGGTTATTTAGGAATTTTACAACCTTTTTGTGATGCAATTAAATTATTCTCTAAAGAACAAATTTATTTAAATTATTCTAATTATTTAGTTTATTATTTTTCTCCAGTTATGAGATTTTTATTATCTTTAATATTGTGAATATTAATTCCTTATATTTTTAATATAATTATATTTAATTTAGGATTATTATTTTTTTTATGTTGTACTAGAATAGGGGTTTATACAGTAATAATTGCAGGTTGATCTTCTAATTCAAATTATTCTTTATTAGGGGGTTTACGCGCAGTAGCTCAAACTATTTCTTATGAAGTTAGTCTTTCTTTAATTATAATATCAAGAATTATTATAATTATAGATTTTAATTTAATAAAGTTTTTTGATTATCAGGAAATAATTTGATTTATATTTTTAATGTTGCCTCTAAGGTTATGTTTTTTATCTTCTTTAATAGCTGAAACAAATCGAACACCTTTTGATTTTGCTGAGGGAGAAAGAGAATTAGTTTCAGGGTTTAATGTTGAATATAGAAGAGGGGGATTTGCTTTAATTTTTTTAGCTGAATATTCAAGAATTTTATTTATAAGATTATTATTTATTATTTTATTTATAGGAGGTTATTATTTAAATTTAATATTTTATTTTAAGTTAGTTTTTATTTCTTTTTTTTTTATTTGAGTACGAGGAACTTTACCTCGATATCGTTATGATAAATTAATATATTTATGTTGAAAGAGATATTTACCTGTTTCTTTAAATTATATTATATTTTATTTAGGAGTAAAAATAATTTTAAATTAATAAAATAAATTTAGTATAAATTAATAGAATAAAATATTCTTTCTTAAGTTTTCAAAACAAATGCTTAACAAGCTCATTAATTAATAATTAAAAATTAATTTATCTCATATTTTATTTACAATTGGATTAATAATAAAATAAGAAAAATAAAATAAAGTTAGTAATTGTCCTGTAAAAATATAGGGGGCTTCAACTGATCGGGCTCCAATTCAAGTTAATAGAATAATAATTGAAATTAAAGATCAAAATAATATTTGATTAATAGGATAAAATTGAATTCCTTGAATTTTTTTATTGAAAGTAAACGGTAAGATAATTAAAATTAAAATAGATATTACTAAAGCAATTACACCTCCTAATTTATTGGGAATAGAACGTAAAATTGCATAAGCAAATAAAAAATATCATTCAGGTTGAATATGAATTGGTGTAACTAAGGGGTTAGCTGGGATAAAATTATCAGGATCTCCTAAAATATATGGGTTAGTTAGTGAAAGAATAATTAAAATAATAATAATAATAATAAATCCAATTAAATCTTTAAATACAAAAAAAGGATGAAAAGGAATTTTATCTAAATTTCTATTAATACCTAAAGGATTATTAGATCCTGTTTGATGAAGAAATAATAAGTGAATTATAGATAATATTAAAATAATAAAAGGAAATAAAAAATGAAAAGTATAAAATCGAGTTAAAGTTGCATTACTTAAAGCAAATCCCCCTCAAATTCAGTTTACTAAAGTATTTCCCAAATATGGGATAGCTGATAATAGATTTGTAATTACTGTTGCCCCTCAAAAAGATATTTGTCCTCAAGGTAAAACATATCCTATAAATGCTGTTGCTATAAGTAGAAATAAAATAATAATTCCTACAATTCAAGTGTATTTAAAATTAAATGATTCATAATAAATTCCTCGGCCAATATGGAGATAAATACAAATAAAAAAAAAAGATGCTCCGTTAGCATGTAATGTCCGAATTAATCATCCATAATTAACATTTCGACAAATATAGTTTACTCTATAAAAAGCTAGTTCAATATTAGCTGTATAGTATATAGTTAAGAATAATCCAGTGATAATTTGAATTATTAAACATAATCCTAATAAAGATCCAAAATTTCATCATGATGAAATATTTGAAGGAGAAGGAAGATCAATTAAAGAATTATTAATAATTTTTAAAATAGGATGAAATTTTCGTATAGGTTTTATGTTTATCATTAGTTAAAAGAACGAAGAGGCCCAAAAAAAATATTAGTAATTTTTACTACTGTGATAAGAGTAATAAATAAGTAAATAATTATTATTAATGTTAATAAATAAGTTTGTTCATTATATAATTTAGATAAGTTAATTTTAAATTCATTATTAAAAAATAAAAATAAGTTAAAAAAATTATTTATTTCATCATTAAAAGAAAAATTTATTCAAAATAAATTATCTTTACAAAAAAAACTGATTATTAATATAAAAATATAAATAAGAAAAATTTTATTAAAAATAGAAATTTTAAATAATTCATTAGAGGCAACTCTTGATACATAAATAAATAAAACTAATAAACCTCCTAAAAAAATTAAAAATAAAATGTAAGAGAATCAATAAGTATTAATTAATATTCTTGATAATAAACATATTAATAAGGTTTGAAGTAGAATTATTAATCCTATAGAAAATGGATGGTTTAAAAAAAATATATAGATTGAAATAAAAATTAATAATATTGATAAAAATATTTTTGTGATATCAAAGAATAGTTTATAAAAATAATAATTTTGGAGATTATAGATAAAGAAATTCTTTTTCTTTGAAGTTTTTAAAGAAAAATTCTTAATTTTGATTTACAAGACCAATGTTTTTTTTAAACTATAAAAACATTTTGAAAATTTACAAATGATAATAAATATATTAATTATTTTTATGATATATATAATTGGCAATATGATTTTTGTATCTAAACATAAACATTTATTAATTGTATTATTGAGATTAGAATTTATTGTTTTAAGAATTTTTTTTTTAATGATAATTTATTTAATAATAATTAATAATAATAATATATATATATTAATAGTTTTTATAGTATTTTCTGTTTGTGAAGGTGCATTAGGTTTATCAATTTTAGTTTTAATAATTCGAACTCATGGAAATGATTATTTTCAAAGTTATAATTTAATTTAATGTTAAAATTTTTAATAATAATAATATTTATAATTCCTTTATGTTTTAAAAAAAATATATTTTGATTGGTTCAAATAATGATAATAATAATATTTTTTATATTTATAAATTTAACTTTAAATATAAATTTTTCTAATTTAAGATATATATTAGGATGTGATACAATTTCTTATGGTTTAATCTTATTAAGAATTTGAATTAGATTTTTAATAATTATAGCTAGAGAAAATTTATTTAAAATAAATTTTTATTTTAATTTTTTTTTACTAAATGTTATTTTATTGTTAATTATATTATATTTAACATTTAGAATAATAAATATGTTTATATTTTATTTATTTTTTGAAGCTAGATTAATTCCTACATTAATATTAATTATTGGTTGAGGGTATCAACCTGAACGAATTCAGGCAGGGATATATCTTTTATTTTATACTTTATTTGTTTCTTTACCTTTATTATTAGGTATTTTTTATATCTATAATAAAATAAATTATATATCTATTTATTTTATAAAATTTTATGATTATAATTTATTATTATTATATATAAGAATAGTAATTGCTTTTTTAGTGAAAATACCAATATATTTTGTTCATTTGTGATTGCCCAAAGCTCATGTTGAAGCTCCAATTTCTGGATCTATAATTTTAGCTGCTATTATATTAAAATTAGGGGGTTATGGGTTATTACGAGTTTTAGTTATTTTACAAAAAATTAATATAAAAATAAGAATTATTTGAATTATTATTAGATTAATTGGGGGATTTTACATTAGATTAAAATGTTTTTGTCAGGTTGACATAAAATCCTTGATTGCTTATTCATCTGTAGCACATATAAGACTTGTTATTGGTGGGATTATAACAATAAATTATTGAGGTTTTATAGGTGCTTATATTTTAATATTAGGTCATGGTTTATGTTCTTCAGGTATATTTTGTCTATCAAATATTATATATGAACGAATAAATAGACGAAGTTTATTTGTTAATAAGGGTTTAATAAATTTTATACCCTCAATAAGTTTATGATGATTCTTATTTTTATCTTCCAATATAGCTGCTCCTCCTTCATTAAATTTAATAGGGGAAATTAGTTTAATTAATAGATTAGTTAGATGATCATGATTAAGAATATTATTTTTAATATTAATTTCTTTTTTTAGAGCTGGGTATAGATTATATCTTTTTTCATTTACACAACATGGAAAATATAGAATAAAAATTTATAGATTTTATAATGGTGTATCTCGGGAATATTTAATGTTAATATTACATTGATTACCTTTAAATATTTTAATTTTAAAAATTGATTACAGAATAATTTGATTTTATTTAAATAATTTAATGAAAATATTGATTTGTGGAGTCAAAAATATGAAGAATAAAATTCATTTTAAGTTATTTATAAATATTCCATTTGTTTCATTAGATTTTTTTTTTTATTTTTTTTTATATTGATTAATTTTTTTATAATAATTTATTTTATTATAAATAACATTAGTTTATTTTTAGAGTGAGAAATTATTTCTTTTAATTCTATAAATATTGTTATATCTGTATTATTAGATTGGATGTCTTTATTATTTATAATATTTGTTTCTTTAATTTCATCTTCAGTTATTTATTACAGAAAAAGATACATAAGATCAGAATTAAATTTAAATCGTTTTATTATTCTAGTTTTATTATTTGTTTTTTCTATGATTTTATTAATTATTAGACCTAATATAATTAGAATTTTTTTAGGGTGAGATGGATTAGGATTGGTTTCTTATTGTTTAATTATTTTTTATCAAAATATAAAATCTTATAATGCTGGGATGTTAACAGCATTATTAAATCGAATTGGGGATGTTATAATTTTAATATTAATTAGCTGAATAATAAATTATGGTAGTTGAAATTATATTTTTTATATAAATTTTATATCAAATGATTATTCAATAAAATTTGTAGGTTTATTAGTAATTTTAGCTGCTATAACAAAGAGAGCTCAAATTCCTTTTAGATCTTGATTGCCTGCTGCAATAGCAGCTCCTACTCCTGTTTCAGCTTTAGTTCATTCTTCTACTTTAGTAACTGCCGGAGTTTATTTATTAATTCGTTTTAATTTTATACTAATTGATTTATTTTTTTTAAAATTTTTTTTATTATTATCTGGTTTAACAATATTTATAGCAGGTGTATGTGCTAATTATGAATATGACCTAAAGAAAATTATTGCATTATCGACTTTAAGACAATTAGGATTAATAATGAGAATTTTAATAATAGGATTTGGAGATTTAGCTTTTTATCATTTATTAACTCATGCAATATTTAAGGCTTTATTATTTATATGTGCAGGTTTAATTATTCACATAATGAATGATAATCAAGATATTCGGTTAATAGGGGGAATTAGATTATATATTCCATTAACTTCTTTATGTTTAAATATTTCAAATTTATCTTTATGTGGAATTCCTTTTTTAGCTGGATTTTATTCAAAGGATATAATTTTAGAAATAGTAAGAATAAGAAATTTAAATTTATTAATTTTTTTTTTATATTATATTTCTACAGGTTTGACAATATTTTATACTATTCGTTTATTAATATATTTGATAGTTAATGATTTTAATTTATTAAGAGTTTATAATTTATATGAAGAAGATTATATTATATTAAAAAGTATATTTATATTATTATTTATAAGATTAGTTTCTGGAAGATTTTTAAGATGAATAATTTTTTGTTACCCTTATATAATTTATTTGTCTTTTAATTTAAAAATAATAGTAATTTATGTAAGATTTATAGGTTTATTAATGGGATATTTAATTAGAAGTATAAAAATTTATTCAATTAATAAATTTTTATTCAGTTATAATTTAAGAGTATTTTTAACTGTTATATGATTTATACCTAATTTATCTACTTATGGATTTAATTATCAATTTTTAAAATTTAGAGAAAAATTAGTAAAAAATATTGATATGGGTTGAAGTGAAGTATTTGAAGGTTGAGGTTTATATAATATTTTAAAAAATTATTCTATTATTTATTATATTTATCAAATTAATAATTTTAAAATTTATTTATTTAGATTTGTTTTATGAATAATAATTTTTATTTTTATAATTATATTATGTTTAAATAGCTTAAAATTAGAGTATAATATTGAAGATATTATGGTGATTATATAATCTTTAAATATTTATAAAAAAAATTTTTTTATTTTTACAATGAAAATGTAATGTTTTAAGTAAACTATATAAATAAAGAAATATTAATGAATTAAATCACTATAAGTTAAGTTAGTAGCTTAAATTTTAATATATTTCTAATTGGAATTTTTATTCAATTTTATCATTAACAGTGATATACCTCTAATTTGGTTTCAATTAATTAAATAAGGAATAAAAAATTCTATCTTTTAAGTCGAAATTAAATGCAAGATTGCTTCTTATTTAAGATAAATTGATTTTCAATATTTTTTGAATGCAAATCAAATGTTTTAAATAAACTATAATCCTAATTAATTCAATTTAATATATTTTGATTTCATTCATGATATAATCCAATTAATAAAATACAAATAAAAAAAAAAGAAATTTTATATCAAATAAAAAAATTAACTATTAAAAAATTAGGAATAATTGGTAAAATTAAAGCAATTTCTACATCAAAAATTAAAAAAATTATTGTAATTAAAAAAAAATGTAATGAAAATGGAATACGAGCGGTGCATTTAGGGTCAAATCCACATTCAAATGATGAACATTTTTCTCGATCAAGAAAAGATTTTTTTGAGATAATAAGTGAGATTGTTATAAAAATATTTGAAATTAAAATTAAAATTAAAGATAAAAAAATTAATAAAATAATTATTTATATTAAAATGATTAAACTTTTTGATTGGAAGTCAAATATACTAAATATATTATATAAATAATTAATTACCTCATCAATAAATTGAAATATAAAGAAAAAGTCATACTACATCAACAAAATGTCAATATCATGCTGCAGCTTCAAATCCAAAATGATGATTTTTAGAAAAATGATTATTTAAATGACGAATAAAACATGTTGATAAAAAAATTGTTCCAATAATAACATGTAATCCGTGGAATCCTGTAGCTATAAAAAATGTTGATCCATAAATTCTATCGGCAATTGAAAATGGGGCTTCGATATATTCATAAGCTTGCAAAATAGAAAAATAAATCCCTAATATAATAGTAATAAATAAACTTTGGGATATTTGAGTAAAATTATTTTCTATTAAAGCATGATGAGATCATGTTACTGTAATTCCAGAAGTAATTAAAATAATAGTATTAAGTAAAGGAATTTGAAAGGGATTAAATGTAGCAATACTTAAAGGAGGTCATATAGCTCCAATTTCAATATTAGGAGATAAACTTCTATGAAAAAAAGCTCAAAAAAAAGAAATAAAAAAAAAAATTTCAGAAATAATAAATAAAATTATTCCTCAACGTAAACCTTTTGAAACTAATATTGTATGTTTACCTTGGAAAGTTCCTTCTCGACAAATATCTCGTCATCATTGATATATAGTTAATAAAACAATAATATATCCTAAAATTAATAAGTTTATATTTAAATTATGAAATCATTTTACTAGTCCTGTTACTAAAGTTATAACTCCGATAGCACCAGTTAATGGTCAAGGACTATAATCTACTAAATGAAATGGATGATTATGGTTAAGTGACATTAGTTTACTTCTCTAGAATAAAGAGTTCTTAAAATAGAAATAACATAAGCTTGAATAATAGCAACTGCTGATTCTAAGATTAATAATAAAATTTGACTAAAAATTAAAATGATTAATAAATAAAATGATATATTATTACCAGTATTTCTTAATAATGTTAATAATAAATGTCCTGCAATTATATTAGCAGTTAAACGTACTGCTAAAGTTCCAGGTCGAATAATATTACTGATGGTTTCAATTAATACTATAAAAGGTATTAGAATTGTTGGGGTTCCTTGAGGGATTATATGAATAAATATATGTTGAGTATTATTAATTCATCCATAAATTATAAAACTAAATCATAAGGTTAATGATAATGATAATGAAATATTTAAATGACTAGTACTTGTAAAAATATATGGAAATAATCCTAAAAAATTATTAAATAAAATAAAAAAAAATAATGAGATAAAAATAAATGTTGATCCATTAGATTTATTTGGTCCAAGTAATGTTTTAAATTCTTTATGAAGTTTAATAGAAATAAAATTTCATATAATAAAATGACGGTTAGGAATAAATCAAAATGAGTAAGGAATAAATAATAATCCTAGAAAAGTTCTAATTCAATTAAAAGATAAATTTAATAAATTGGTAGAAGGATCAAAAATTGAAAATAAATTATTTATCATTTTCAAATTATAATATTTGTATTTTTATTTTTTTTTTTAAAATTATATGATTTATAATTAAAAATAAAGTAATTTATAATTATAAAAATAATAAAAATACAAATGAAAATAAATAGTGAAGAAATTCAATTAATTGGTATTATTTGAGGAATAAAAGAATATTACATATAAAGTAATAATTTAAATTTGACATATTTATGTTATAAATTAACTAATTCTTTCATTAGAAGTAGTTGTTATTTTACTATAAAATGGTTTAAGAGACCAACACTTTCTTTCAGTCACCTAATGAATAATTATTGATTCAATTAATAAAATTTTTAATTGAGATTCTTTCGATTACAATAGGTATAAATCTATGATTTGCTCCACAAATTTCTGAACATTGGCCAAAAAAGATTCCAGGACGATTAATGAAAAAACTTGATTGATTTAAACGACCTGGATTAGCATCTACTTTAACTCCTAAGGAAGGAATAGTTCATGAATGGATAACATCTGTAGCAGTAATTAAAATTCGAATTTGGTTATTTATAGGTAAAATAATTCGGTTATCTACATCTAATAAGCGAAAATTATTAATATTTTCTATGGAGTTAATTATGTAGGAATCAAATTCAATATTATTAAAGTCTGAATATTCATAACTTCAGTATCATTGATGACCAATAGATTTTAAAGTAATTAATGGGTTATTTAATTCATCTAAGAGATATAATAGACGAAGAGAAGGTAAAGCAATAAAAATTAAAATAATAGCTGGAAGTACAGTTCAAATTAATTCAATTATTTGCCCTTCTAATAAGAATCGGTTAATATAAAAGTTGAAAAATAAACTTAATATTAAATATAAAATTAAAATAGTAATTATAATTAAAATAATTAAGGTATGATCATGAAAGAAAATAATTTGTTCTATTAGTGGTGATGCTCCATTTTGATAATTAAAATTAGATCATGTTGCCATTTCTAAAAAAAGGATAATCCTTTATAAATGGGGTTTAAATCCATTACATATAATCTGCCATATTAGAAATTACTTAAAATAGGGAGTTCATTATATGAATGTTCAGCTGGTGGTAAATTTTGATATCATTCAATAGAAGATGATATATTTAAAGAAAAAATAATAATTCGTTGATTGATAAAAGATTCTCAAATAATAATTATTATTATTAATAAAGAAAATAAAGAAATATATGATCCAAATGAAGAAATAATATTTCATGAAATAAAATTATCAGGATAATCTGAGTATCGTCGAGGTATACCAGCTAATCCTAAAAAGTGTTGAGGAAAAAAAGTTAAATTAACTCCAATAAATATAGATATAAATTGAATTTTTAATAAATAATTATTTATAGTTAATCCGGTAAATAAAGGATATCAATGAATAAATCCCCCAAAAATAGCAAATACAGCACCTATTGATAAAACATAATGGAAATGGGCCACAACATAATAAGTATCATGAAGGGTAATATCAATTGAAGAATTTGCTAAAATTACTCCAGTTAGACCCCCAACAGTAAATAAAAAAATAAATCCTAGTCTTCATAGTATAGATGGTCTATAATTAATTTGAGTTCCATGCAGTGTTGCTAACCATCTGAAAATTTTGATTCCAGTTGGTACGGCAATAATTATAGTTGCTGAAGTAAAATATGCTCGAGTATCAATATCTATTCCTACAGTAAATATATGATGAGCTCAAACAATAAATCCTAATAAACCAATTGCTATTATAGCATAAATTATTCCTAAACAACCAAAAGTTTCCTTTTTTCCTCTTTCTTGAGAAATAATATGAGAAATTATTCCAAATCCTGGTAAAATTAAAATATAAACTTCTGGATGACCGAAAAATCAAAATAAATGTTGATATAAAATTGGATCTCCTCCTCCAGCAGGGTCAAAAAATGAAGTATTAATATTACGATCAGTTAGTAATATAGTGATAGCCCCAGCTAAAACAGGTAATGATAAAAGTAAAAGTAAAGCTGTAATACCTACAGCTCAAACAAATAAAGGTATTTGATCGAATGATAAATTATTAATTCGTATATTAATAATTGTAGTAATAAAATTAATTGCTCCTAGAATTGAGGAAATTCCAGCTAAATGTAAAGAGAAAATTGCTAAATCAACTGAAGATCCTCTATGAGCAATATTAGATGAAAGTGGGGGGTACACTGTTCATCCTGTTCCTGCTCCATTTTCTACAATACTTCTGGAAATTAAAAGAATTAATGAAGGGGGGAGTAATCAAAAACTTATATTATTTATTCGAGGAAATGCTATATCAGGAGCTCCTAATATTAATGGTACTAATCAATTTCCAAATCCGCCAATTATAATAGGTATAACTATAAAAAAAATTATAATAAAAGCATGGGCAGTGACAATAGTATTATAAATTTGATCATCTCCAATTAATGATCCTGGATTTCCTAATTCAGTTCGAATTAATAAACTAAGAGATGTACCTACTATTCCAGCTCAAATTCCAAAAATAAAATATAAGGTACCAATATCTTTATGATTTGTTGAAAATAATCATTTTCGCTATTAATAAAATGGCTGAGTTAATAAGCGATAAATTGTAAATTTATTAACGAGAAATATCTCTTTTATTAAGTCTTATATTCAATAATGATATAAAATTGCAAATTTTAAGGTGTATTTATACTAAGGCTTAAAGAATTTCTTTATAAATAATTTTGAAGATTATTAGTTTAATTTAACTTAAAACCTTAAATAAAAAAAAAAGTTCTAATAATCATTCCTAATAATGAAATAAATCTAAAAAAATTAATGATAGATAAATAATTATTTTTAAGTAAAATTTTAAATCATTTTAATTTAATAGAAAAAAATATAAAAGATATATAAATAATACGAATATAAATAAATAATATAATTAATCTTGTTATAATAAAAATAAAAGTAATAATAAATAAATTATTTATTAAAAGATAATTAATGGTTAATCATTTAGGAAAAAATCCTAAAAATGGAGGTAAACCTCCTAGAGAAAGAAAATTAATTATTATAAATAATTTAATTGAAAAATTTAAATTAAAATTAAATATTTGATTAATATAAAAAATATTTATAATATAAAATAAAAAACATAAAAAAGAAATTAAGAATGAATAAAAAATAAAATAAATTATTCATAGATTATTTCTAATTAATAAAGTTGAAATTAATCAACCTAAATTATTAATAGAAGAAAATGCTATTAATTTACGTAAAGAAGTTTGATTAAATCTTCCGATAGTTCCAATTAAAACATTTAAGATTATTATTAAAGTTAAAAAGTTAAAATTTAAATAATATGATAGTAAAATTATGGGGGTAATTTTTTGTCAAGTTATTAAAATAAAACAATTTAATCATGATAATCCTTCTATAACATTGGGGAATCAAAAATGAAATGGAACTGATCCTATTTTTATTAATATTGAAGAATTAATAAGAATAGAAATAAAATTATTTATATAAAAATTTTTTATAAATAATATTATTAATAAAATAGAAAATAAAAAATTAATAGAGGCAATAGATTGAGTTAAAAAATATTTTAATGAAGCTTCTGAGTTTATTAAATTATTGGGGTTTGAAATTAGGGGGATAAATCTCATTAAATTAATTTCTAGACCAATTCAGCAACCTAATCATGAATTAGAAGAAATAGAAATTAATGTTCTAAAAAATAAAATAAATAAAAAAAATATTTTATTAGAATTTATTAAAAATAGAATCTAAAATAAGAAATTATCTTAATGAATGAAAATTCATATTATTAAAATTATATTTTAGTGTAGGATGCACGATAATTTTTGAAATTATAGGATATAGTTTAATTCTATAAAATATAATAAAGGTAAAAAAATTACATTAGTTATTCTATCAGAATAATCCTTTTATCAGGCACTTTATTTTTTAAAAAAAAGGTATTTCCTTTATATTTGGGGTATGAACCCAAAAGCTTATTTTAGCTTATTTTTAA